TTTCGAATAGATCCTTATCCTTACTCTACTCTATTTAGTATCTCATCAAAGTTGAATTTTTTCTAAGTCCATTAGAATAAGTTCTATTTTATCAAAAGATTTCCCTCTATTTTTTTTTGTTTGTTCACTACTTTCTATATGTATACGTAATAAATATAAAAAAGGGGTTCTGATAAACATGGAAAAAATAGAAACTAATAAGGATAGTAATTTTTGACGAACGGGATCAAAAACCGTTTTTATGTAGACACAAGAAAGAAATGTAGAAAATTCCTTTCTTGTGTCAAAGAAAAGACTAAGAAGAAGAAGGCGAATAATCCTTTGTTTTCTATTCTCCACTTACTTATCTTATGTTTAGTATCCAGTGAAATTTTCGATGTTATTCTATTAGAATAGAAAAAGATTGATCCATTCTATGACATTTCAATCTCACAAGAGTGACCTAGTGACACCGCTCGAATTTGGCTTGAAAAAAAAAAAGAAGGGATAAAGTAAAATAATCTTCTTCACAATATACATACTATGACTAGGAATGCGGTACAAATAATTCCCGATATCGACATCTGGAATAGAAACAAGCAAAAAGCTTTTCATAATTTTTGATCATACATAACATATACAGAACATAATTGAATTCCCAAAACAAGAATTTGATTCTTTTTACGAACTTGATATTGGAAATCCGAGAATCTAGAAATTCATTTCGGACAATTGAACCTTCTCAAACTGTTTCTTCTTAAGAACCAAAAATATTTGTGCCAAAATAACAGATGCCAAGAAGAACAAAAGGCCTTGGACACGGAATGGATCTTGAAGTACTATTTCCGCATCCCCTTGACCAAATCCACCCACATTAGGATTACTCGTTAATGGCTGATCAACTTTGATAGATTCGCCTTCGGAAACAAGAAGTTCTGGCCCTGGGGGGATAATATCAACCACTTGACGTTCATCTGACGCATCCGATATGGTTATTTCGTACCCCCCTTTTTCTTTTCGTATGATTTTACTTACTACACCAGCCGCTGTAGCATTATAAACTGTATTGTTACTCTTGCTCCCATCGGGATAAATCTGACCCCTTCCTCTGTTCCCACCTACATATATGGGATATTTTAAGAAGTGAACATCTTTATTAGTAGCGGGGTCCGGGGAAAGAATAGGAAAGGTGACTTCACTATATTTCTGACCAGAAACAGGACCTATCACAAGAATATTTTTTTTAGTGGGGCGATAGCTCTGAAAAGACAGATTTCCTATCTTTTCTTTCATCTCAGGCGAAATACGATCGGGGGGGGCTAATTCAAATCCCTCAGGTAAAATAAGAACAGTTCCCACATTCAAACCTCCCTTTTTACCATTAGCAAGAACTTGTTTAACTTGCATATCATAAGGAATTCGAACAACCGCTTCAAATACAGTATCAGGAAGTACCGCTTGCGGAACCTCAATATCCACGGGCTTATTAGCTAAATGGCAATTGGCACATACAATACGCCCGGTCGCTTCTCGTGGATTTTCATAACCCTGCTGTGCAAAAATGGGATATGCATTGGAAATGGATGTCCGAGTTATGATATATATCATTAGCGATACGGAAATAGATCGAATAATCTCTTTCTTTATCCAAGAAAAGGTGTTTTTAGTTTGCATGGTCCAATCATTGATCCCGAAAATTTCTACAATAAAATTAGGTAGGTCGCTTGTATAGTTCCCTATCCACAATTCTGCTATTTACTGTACTGAAATCATTTTACTGGAATATAGGAGTAGGAGAAATCCCTGTAGGGTAGAAAGAGTAAGTACGTCTTAAAATTGAAATGCTTTGCTTATGTACCTTATGTTACAAAGTAACAAATATTATAGTTGGATCAGTCATTCATTGAATGATAAATCACTACAAGTGATGGAGATACACGATTTAAATACCGGAAGATCCAATATTTAAAAATTGTATCCAGAATGACTGGAAAAGTAGAAACAAGACCAGATATAATTTGATCGTTGTGAGCAAATCCAAAATCTTTGTAGACATAGCCAATCATTAGTTCCCAACCATGGGGCGAATGGAATCCGATACATAAATCAGTTAATAAAAGAATAGAAAAAGCTTTTATTGTGTCACTTAAGTTATATAGGAATTCTTGAACCCAAGAGTTAAGAATAGCAAGTTCTTCATTACCCAGAATAGAATAACCACTTAAAATAATGAAAGAGGTTATATTTGTCGATAAGTGCAAAATCATATGGATATGATCCTCATTGTGCATCTTGATCAATTGGATTGTTTCTTTGTGGATTCCTATACGAAGTATTTGTAGATGTGTTTCCGGGTATTCTTTTATCATTTCGTCCAAGAGTAAGAGTTCTTCCAATTCTATGAATTTTTCTAGAATACTCTTTTCTTGAATATCAGTCAAAAAAGTTTCGGATTGCCTAGTATTCCACCAATTAGTAATCCAAAATTCAAGACATTTATTAAATGAGAGAGAGATCCACCAGGGCAAAAATACTCTAGATGTAAGATATAGAAGAGGAAGAAATGCTTTCTTTTTTGCCATTTTTTCATCTTTGAATTGTCCACCTCATTTGTTGAATCTATGTGATCTACTATTTCTATTAACCCTAAGTTCTATTCCAAGGCATAGGACCTATGAATCTATTCCCTGTTTTTTATTTGTGATTTAGTAATGAGTCTTTGAATTTAGAAAGAATACAGAAATAGAATAAGAGCCCGTTTCGAATGAAGAAATAAGAAAAAATATTGTTTCCAGATACCTCAATTGAATTGATCAAATTCGAAGCCCTTTTCGATGAATGGTTGAAAGAACCAACCAATTCAAGCAAGTAATGAATATTATTCGGATTTCAAGCCAAAAGAACTCCCCTTGTCCTTTCTATCAAAAAAGAAAATCTTTCGAAAAAAAAAATGGCCGGCTACCCACAGTTATAGTCCAGGAAAAATGGAGCGAGATTTATGAAGAATATTCTGATCTAACGATCACAAATTCAAAAACTAATGATCAAAAATGAGTGGCAAAACAAGACAGAAAAGTTATCCTTATAAGAGATACAAGCAGTCCTTTGCCTTTGATCATTAAGAAACACAAAAGAAAAGATAAAAAAAAAAAAGAAAGGTCGATTGACAAAAGAAAGGAGAGAGCATTTACAAGATATGATCTATTTGTATCTAACCTATCAATTCATATTGAAAATAAAAAGAGAAATCCTTTATTCCGAAATGTTTTGATATACGAGATGAATCTATTATTTTATTTCGATTTCTTACTTTTACTTGTTTTTTACTGAATTGAGTTGAGTGGATTTCCATACGCATAAATTATTTTTTATGCGGACAAAAAAAGTTTCGTTTTATGGATGTTCCATATACGTCTACTTTGGATCGAATGAACGTTCTGAAAAAACTTTATTAAGCTATGCTATGCTGAAGAAAGAAAAGAGAATTCTTGAATTTTTTCCCTGCCGACGGGAAAGAATTTCTTCTTCAGTTCAAGTTCATTTCAAAATACTTCAATCGGTACGCGCAAGAAATAGGCCAATTCGGCGGCTTTTTGCTCAATTTCACGCGGAGTCAAATTCTCATCAGTACGCGTCAAGGGAACGGCCCCCTGTCCTTTGATTTCCATATAAAGGACACGACGAGCATAAATACCCTCTTTAACTTCTATTCGGATGGACTGAATATCTTTCATACGAAATCGTAGGAAGATGCGACGATTTTTTCCAGGAAATCCCCAACGAAAAATACACACTATTCCTTCTTTTCTATCGAATCGATCATAGCCACTACCTACATTCCACAAAATTGTGCACCACAAATAGGAACTAATAAAGAGACCTGCGATACCGTAGAAAGACATCACGATCCCTTGTGGAAAAAAAAGAATTTGTTGAGAGGGAACTAAAGATATCAAATTCTTACCGAGATAACTGGAAGATCCAACTAATACGAATCCTAGTGAACCTAAAAAAAGGATAAAGGCCCAGCAGAAATTACTTATTTTTCGAGACCCCACTATAAGTTCTATCCATATATGTTCTGATCGCCAACTCATACTAGATCCAGTTGCATTTTATTGGAATTGAGAAAATAGTCCAAATGAATTTGACTTTCCTTTTTTTGTTTCCGAAGTAACTCTCATCAACTAGCATCATTCGGATGTAACCCTTTAGGAGTAATTCATCTAATTGGTTAGATCCAATTGGTTAGGTCTAAAATAAGAATATCCCTTTTCTATGATCTCCTATAGATATCCACATATAGATACATTGACTTTACATTTCATACATCCACCTCGATTCCGATCTATTTGAAAATTGCTATAATTTATTTACCCATATATTTACGCATACATAAGATCTATGTTCGGAGGAAACCGCCATATTCTACTACTACTAAATAGATATCTGTGTTATCTATATCTAAGTCTTGAAAAAAAATAGATAAGATTTGCACCTATCGAATCTAAAAAATCTTGTTTTTTTGAACATGAAGAGATAAAGAAGCCATTGCAATTGCCGGAAATACTAGGCCCACTAAAGGCACAAAGAGAGAGGGTAAGTTGTTAAGAGTTGTCATAGAATGGGTACCTCGATTTAATATTTGTACCTGTTATTGTTAGAAAGATATCTTAGAATAATTATAATTCGTATATAATTAGATTGAGTATATCTAAGTGAGTATATATATTAAATAATAAGTGCAAGGAATAAATAATTAAATAAATGAGACTTATTCTTCTTTATCTTTCTACATGAAATATAGAAATATACGTATGATAATCTATTCTATTCTTGTCTTAAAATTAGAATTGAATTCTCATTTTTATTTTATTTAATAAATAAAGAAATAAAGAGTTTCTTACAAATTCCCGAAGGATTCGTTAGAATTCAATCCAACAACAGGATTCTTAGTAAAAATAGAGATTCTCGGAAGATAGAGTAGAAAGAAAAGATACTCTATATCTATATTTTCTATATTTGAATTATATATACTATACATACGAAGCAAGAAGGAAAGATGACCTTAGATTTATTTTATTTGCCTTGCCCAATTTGAATTTCGAAGAAGGAACCATTTTTTTTATCTTGTTGATAGAGATAGAGGTTTCCTAATTAATAATCAGTAATATCGGTATAAAAAAAAGAATTATCCGCACGATTCTTTTTACAATTAAATATTATGATTATGTCACCAAAGAAAAAAGAAATTCTTCCTTAGAATTTTTACTTTGATTCCGATAAACTATCTAATTGTTCGCTACAAATACAAAAATGTAACTAAATTAAATAAAAATAATTTGACTTAAGGCTCTACTTAACTTAATAAGTGAATTTTAATTCAAAGGAAAAAAAGCGTGAAGCTTAAATAACTCACTCAGAACACCCTTTAAAGGATTACGTGGTACAATTGGATCGAATAAGCCCTTATCGAATAAATATTCAGCCGCTTGTGAACCTTCAGGTACTATCTTATTCAATGTTTGTTCAATTACTCTTTTACCTGCGAATGCAATATAAGCATTCGGTTCGGCAATAATGATATCCCCCAACATCCCAAAACTAGCCGTTACCCCACCAGTAGTAGGAGATGTAAGGATTGATACATAGAATAACTTTTTATGGGATTGATAATCATATAAAGCAGCAGATATTTTAGCCATTTGCATCAAGCTCAAGCTTCCTTCTTGCATACGTGCTCCTCCGGAAGCACACACTAGAATCAGAGGTAAAAATTTATTGGTAGCGTACTCGATCAAACGGGTGATTTTCTCGCCTACTACGGATCCCATACTACCCCCCATAAACTGAAAATCCATAACTCCAATTGCTATGGGAATACCGTTTAGTCGACCTGTGCCTGTTTGAACAGCATCGGTTAATCCTGTCTTTCTTTGATAAGAATCAATACGATCTTTATAAGGTTCCTCCTCCGAATGAAATTCAATAGGATCCAGAGAAACCATGTCTTCATCCATAGGATCCCAAGTACCTGGATCAATCGAAAGTTCGATTCGATCTGAACTACTCATTTTCAAATGATATCCACATTGGTCACAAATATTCATTTTGGACTTCAAAAGTTTCTTATAATTTAATCCATAACAATTTTCGCATTGAACCCACAAATGCCTATATTTTTGAGTCAAATCGAAATCAGTAGAATTTTCTCTTCGAGTGAAATCAATACCATTCCTGCTAGTTCTTATACTGGAGCTCCCCCTTTCATTACTATTTCTACTTTCACCATAAATGGAACTATAAATGTAACTGTCACTGGAATTGTCACTACTACTTAAAAAGGAACTCTCAATACAAATTTGAGAACCAAGATAAGAGTTAATGCACCTAGTAATGTGATTATTCCAACTGTATTTAGTATCATACATGGAATGATCACAGGGCGGATCGTCATTCTTCGATACATTCTTCAGATAAGCATAAGTCCAATAACTAAAAAAAGAACTTTCTCGTTCACTCAGTAAAGAAGGATCATTGTCAATCTCAAAAATTTGATTAGTAATATCCAAATATATGGAATAAATATTCCTATTACTATCTCTAACTAAAAAGGTGTCATCAGAGATAAAATTACGAACGTCCCTGACACCCACTAAATGATTAGCATTACTGTAACTAGAACTTTCACTCCAACTATGAATCTTTTTATCCATATCGTTTATAACCGGATCCTCACTTACACTGGTTTTTTCAATAGGATCACCAAACCTATCGATTGATTTACTTAGCCCACACCTGTATTCTAATTTTCCTTTATACAACATCGAATTGAACCACCATTTTTCCATAGAACTTTCTTGCCCCTATTTACGTGAAAATACAATAGATGAATAGTCATTCGATGAAAAATCATTTGAATATTTCATTTTATATCGGAATAAGCATAGAGATCCAATCACTAGATCATTAACTAATAAAATAAGGAATGAGTTTTGAAAAAAGGATTTTCTTTTGTTTTGTGAGAACCCGGAGTATTACTTCACTATAACTATATAGTTATGATGGAACTCTTTTTTATTATAGAATATTCTAAATATTTTTTTTTAATTCGAAATTGAAATAGCGATTTCCTTCATCTTGTGTCAAATTCGCATCGAAAAAAAAGAAATATTTGTTCTCTTTTATCAATAACTTTTTTCGTAAAATCTCGTCTATTCCAACACGGAACGAAAAGGACAATATACAGGATGGGTAGAAAAGGTTGTGATACTTGACTCCATTCATGATCCGAAACTAAGGGATTAAAAGAATACACCAATCCTAAAGATCCATAAGATTAATTGTGGATCCAACACAACAAACAAGAACAAACAATAGAAGCATTTGAATTGTTTATTTAGTTATGTTTTTTTTTTATCTTGTATATCTAGATAAATATATCTAGATAGGAGATAGATAGAATAAATAGAATCTTTGTATTCGGCTCAATCCTTTTAGTAAAAGATTGGGCCGAGTTTA